GTTGATTCTAGTATTGAGCAAAAGGTTACGCCTATGGGTTCTGTATTACGAGTCAACCCTATTACACCAGTACCAATAGGCGGCATAGGGGAAGAGGCGCTACGTCTAGTAATCAGCAACACGAAAACTTTGTTATAAACTGCCCCTTTTCTTTATCGGGATCGGGACTAAGAGGAATGGTTAGGATAACAAATATCCATCTCGTTCGTACTTGGATACCCTTATAACCATCGAAGACTGTTGAAGTGATTAATTCCTGGAAATTAAGGGGCGTTGAGAACAAAGAAATTGTTGGAGTTTCCAGTTTTATCTAGTACCAGTACCAACACGCGTGATATTAAGGAAAAAAAAAGCTTTTGCAGGAAGGTTGGCTAAAGATTTCTTGTAAAAACATTAGCCCCACTCAGTTCATAATGAGATGAGAATATTTCAATCTTTTTTGATTCCATGGATTATTATTCTCATTATGCACATAAGGGAGGAGCCGTATGAGATTTTCATCTCATGTCCGGTTCTGAAACGGAGAATTCTTTGAATCGAATGACGACCGTAACGGATGTCAGCTCAATCTGAAGGCAATTATGCGGAAGCTTTACAGAATTATTATGAAGCTATGCGACTCGAAATTGATCCCTACGATCGAAGTTATATACTCTATAACATAGGCCTTATCCACACAAGTAACGGAGAACATACAAAAGCTTTAGAATATTATTTTCGGGCGCTCGAACGAAATCCATTCTTACCACAAGCTTTTAATAATATGGCTGTGATCTGTCATTACGTGCGACTATCTCGACTATAGAAAGAAAAAAGGAAAAGAAAAAAAAAAGGGGGGGRCAAAGAGCAAATATACTAATAAATACTAGAAAAAAAAAATAGGCTTTCTACATATGCATCGTGCAAAAAACGATTTTTATCAGCTGTAGCAAAGAAAGAAACTTCATAAAAGTCGAAATATGAAGAAATCAATATACCTAGATAGTTTATTCTATGGATAAAGGATCTAATTGATAGAGGAAGCACCGTAAAGACCAATTCGCGAGGTTTTGGGCCGATGCCGATCCAATAAAAACTGCTTACTTATGTCATGATATGAGATAAAAGTAAGGAATCCACTTATGTAATAAAGTCGATCCCCTAAGGTATTCAGCAGCGGTGTAGCATCAGATCCCAAAGACAGTAAGTCTTTCCTTTCTTAGGAAGAAAGGTCTTTGTCAAAGATTCTATATCAATTTTTATATGAAACCGAGATAGATACCTTTCAGAAAATTCTAACTATAGTGGAAATGCTTCTATGTTATTCTTCTGACGGTGGGAGAAAAGATAAAATGAAAGCAAAGCTGATTATTAATTTAATCAAAAGTCAAGTTTTAAACTCATGCTCATGGAATTAACCTCTTTTGGTTAACCCGCAAAAAAAGAATAAAGATCAATTATGAGAAATCGAATTCAATTCGATATACTAAATTCTAAAACCCGGGACACCAAAAGAATTGATTGCAGAGCCGTATGAGGCGGGAAACCCTCAAGTACGGTTCTAAGGAAAGGAATTGACCCACCTATTCCGACCGGGGAGAACAGGCCGTTCGTCAGGGAGATTCTGAAATTGCGGAGGCTTGGTTCAACCAAGCCGCCGAGTATTGGAAACAAGCTATTGCGCTTACTCCTGGTAATTATATTCAAGCGCAGAATTGGTTGAAGATCACGGGGCGTTTCGAATAAGAAACTCGCAGTTTATTTAGAATTAGATTTCTTTCTAATTTCCGTATCCATTTTTGTTTGATATAATTCAAAATGAATTATTTGTTAGCCCTATCAGTGAAATAAAAAGTATCGTTTATCCGGTAAGAAACAACCAAAGAATTTTATTATATCCTTTCTAAGAGCGTTCGATTTCGTCTGGTATTTCGTAGGGATAAACAATACAGGGATACGGTAGAAAATTGATTTTTTCTCCTTTTCTCCTATTCTATTCAAATTAAAATCAATAAAAGAAAAGAGACTCTCGCAGGAATGTCTCTTATCCTAGTAATGACTAATCACCGCTCCCGCGATTTTTAATATTTTTTATATACGCTATTAAAGTAGCAGCTTCGTTTAGGAACTTCTAATTGAGAGAGGAATACACCAAGGTTGTACAAAAAAATGGTTTTTGACAAATTTTAAGCCCCTAAAGGGCTTTATAAGATTAAAAAAGATTCAAAAGGTCCGTTGAGCGCCTCGTGGATATGTCATAATAGATCCGAACACTTGCCCTGGATCGACTTCCAGACATAATTGCTCTAGTGAATAACTAAATAAAATAAATAAATAGATGGGAGATAGAAATATAGAAGTAGAAGAAAAAGAAACTAATTCTAAGCATCTCTCATAGGTTCACTAATTACTTGACTGACTGTTGGCGGGTTTCTTTGTATGTGTTGTCCGGAAAGAGGAGGACTCAATGATTATTCGTTCGCCGGAACCAGAAGTAAAAATTTTGGTAGATAGGGATCCC